CATATTCCGCAAATACCGAAACAAAGAAATTTCACGGTCGAACTACCAAACTAACTACAATACACTAAGAAGGCAAGTCCTAAGTTTTTTAACCAGCACTTCGTTGCTCTTCTGAACCTAACTCACTAAAATTCCATCCAATAAAACGGAAGAGTTATAAATCTCCAAAATAATACATAAGAATACCGCAAATAGAGCCATAGCGACTCCCATAAGAGGAGTAGTACCCCAACCCGGAGCTACTTTACCATATTCCGAATTTAACGGTTTCAATAAATCCCCGACACGAGTTCGTCTTGGCCCAGATTTAGAACTACCCTCAACAGTTTGTGTAGCCATAAATAGAATTTCATTGGTTGAGATCTGTTGACTTTGTATACCATTCCGTTGTAGTTGTAAATAAACAACCTTATTGTAGATCCATCGCGATTTTTAAATCTAATAATGGAAACAGCAACTTTAGTCGCCATCTCCATATCTGGTTTACTTGTAAGCTTTACTGGGTACGCCTTATATACCGCCTTTGGGCAACCCTCTCAACAACTAAGAGACCCATTCGAGGAACACGGGGACTAGTTGAAGTAATGAACCTCCCGTATTATATATATAGGGAGGTTCATTACTTCAATTGGGATAATGCCAACTTATTTCATTTTTTAGTCGGAACCTTAGGAGGCTCTCGAAAAAAGATAGCGAAAAAAATTATTCCCAGAGTAGAGACTAACAGGAATGTATAAACCAATGCTTCCATAGATTTGATCGTGGTTTACAATTATAGCTTCCAAACCTATTTCTATTTAGTTGGTATTTTTTATTTATATTTATAAAAAAAAAAAAAAAAGGTAAAGAGTCAAAGAAAAAGCAGTGCTTCAAGTGACTCTTTCTCGATAATCTATTCCATGTAAAAAGAAATAAAATGCAAATGTAGGTGAAAAATACGAGAGAAAATTTGTATTATACTGCCTGTCTCTTTGTAGTTGGGTCTCCAAGTTTTTGGAATGTTCCAAATTCCACTTGAGCATCCAAATCTGGATCAATACCAGCAAATACATCTCGGAACAGAGTTCTAGCGCCGTGCCAAATGTGTCCGAAAAAGAATAGCAAAGCGAATGAGGCATGCCCGAAGGTAAACCAGCCTCTTGGACTGCTACGAAAAACACCGTCGGATTTCAAAGTAGCCCGATCCAATTCAAAAATTTCCCCCAATTGGGCGCGTCTAGCATATTTTTTCACAGTAGCAGGATCACTATAACTAACTCCATTAAGTTCACCACCATAGAATTCAACAGTTACACCTACTTGTTCAACACTATACTTGGATTCTGCCCTTCTAAAAGGAACATCGGCTCTCACAATTCCATCCCCATCTACTAAAACTACGGGAAAAGTTTCAAAAAAAGTAGGCATACGACGTACAAAAAGCTCGCGTCCCTCTTTATCTCTAAAAACAGGGTGGCCTAACCATCCAATAGCTATTCCATCCCCATTGTCCATTGAGCCCGCTCGGAATAGTCCTCCTTTTGCCGGATTATTACCAATGTAATCATAAAAAGCTAATTTCTCAGGAATTTTAGACCAAGCTTCCGACAAACTTAGATTTTCGGATAATCCAGCACTAACTCTTCGATATATTTCTTGCTGAAAATAGCCCTGATCCCATTGATAACGAGTAGGTCCAAATAATTCAATCGGCGTAGTTGCTGAACCATACCACATCGTTCCAGCAACAACGAAAGCTGCAAAAAACACAGCAGCGATACTACTGGAAAGAACAGTTTCAATATTTCCCATACGTAAGCCCTTGTATAGACGTTGAGGTGGGCGAACACTAAGATGGAATAGACCAGCTAATATACCCAATGTCCCCGCTGCAATATGATGAGAAGCGATTCCTCCTGGAACAAAGGGATCAAAACCTTCTGCGCCCCACGCTGGACTTACAGGTTGAACTTTTCCTGTTAATCCATAAGGATCAGACACCCATATTCCAGGACCATACAAGCCTGTTACATGAAATGCACCAAATCCAAAACAAGCCACGCCCGAAAGAAATAAATGAATTCCAAAGATCTTAGGTAAATCCAAAGAAGGTTTTCCTGTACGTTCATCACAGAATATTTCTAAATCCCAATACACCCAATGCCAGATAGCTGCCAAGAAACACAAGCCGGAAAACACAATATGTGCACCTGCCACACCTTCGTAACTCCAAATACCTGGATTAGTTATAGTTCCCCCTGTAATACTCCAACCGCCCCATGAATTGGTTATTCCTAAACGAGTCATGAAAGGTATAACGAACATACCTTGTCTCCACATCGGATCTAGAACGGGGTCAGAGGGATCAAAAACCGCTAATTCGTATAGAGCCATTGAACCGGCCCAACCAGCAACTAAAGCTGTATGCATTATATGGACAGAAAGCAATCGACCGGGATCATTCAATACAACAGTATGAACACGATACCAAGGCAAACCCATGGAAATACCCCTTTATCAAACATAAATAGATACTATGTAACTTTATCACATTGGACTAACTCAAAAAAAAATATATATACTATGTACCTAACCTTTTTCAGTAGATTATCTATGAATAAGGGTTAATATTTATTCCGTTACATTGTTGAAAATAAAGGAAAAATTCTGTTCGTAGGAACAAAGAGAAGCAGATCTATTCTATACCCGATAAGTAATAATACGCAATGGGGAATTGGTTTTATTTTTGAAAACTCAATACATCAACACTTGTGTCCATTATTTTAATGATCCCCTTCTCATCATTTTATTTATTTAAGTATTTCTGTTTCTGTCTGAACCCTAGAATCTCTTTATTAAATAGGAGAAGCAGAAATTCAAATTCTGACAACAAACAAAAAATTGTTACGTTTCCACATTAAAGTCAAATATAGTCATTTAATTTTTTTTTTTTTAATGCCCATTGGTGTTCCAAAAGTACCTTTCCGGAGTCCTGGAGAGGAAGATGCAGTTTGGGTTGACGTATAGTGCGACTTGTCAGACATATTGGCTGATATGGGATTTACCCGTTCTCTCCCCCGATGGAGATATTTTCTGTTTCGCCCAAGAAAAATTGATTGAACTGTCAAAAACTCGGAGCGCGAAATTCAAAATCAATTGTTTTAGAGATCAATAATCTAAATTAGAAGAACTTATGGTTTAGTTGGCTTGTACCAAAAAAAATGAAATATTCAGGCTCCGTTCATAAAATACCAAATTCGTAATATAGGTGCTTTTTTTAATTTACTTGTATTAGATAGAAAAAAGATTTCCGGTGCTAGTGCTAGCTATGAAGCTTTCAATCAATGGAATAGTCTAAAGAATAAATATCTCAAATAGTTTGCCGAAAGGCAGGAAACTAATTGACAATATAAAATAAAAAAAAAATCGTAGCAAAAGAAGTGGCATTGAACCAATTTGCCCTATATGTGCAAATAGAATTCGGAAAAAGATTTGCCCGGAGTAGAGCCTGAACCTAAAAGAATTAAAAGGGCCCATTTAGGAACAAGAAAATACCATCGTGATTTCACTTTCGATGAGACAATATATCAATGAGAGGTTAGTTCAACTCAAAAAAAAGTTCTTTTTTGACTTTTTATAAGGTTCTTAGGGAAGGAAGCAAAAACTCATGACATGAGTTTTTTGAAAACTTGACAGTAAACTAGAATAGAACTTCCCTAAACTCAAAGTTGTTAAAAAAAAAGAAATAGGACTGGAATCAACACATTGATTTTTCGCTGTTGAACCGTATGCATCAAAAGGTGCATGTACGGTTCCTAAAGGATAACTTTTTTTGTCCTAATCAACCGACTTTATCGAGAAAGATTACTTTTTTTAGGCCAAGAAGTTGATAGCGAGATCTCGAATCAACTTGTAGGTCTTATGGTATATCTTAGTATAGAAGATGAAACTAAGGATCTTTATTTGTTTATAAACTCCCCCGGTGGATGGGTAATATCAGGAATCGCTATTTACGATACTATGCAATTTGTTCCACCTGATGTACATACAATATGCATGGGATTAGCCGCTTCAATGGGATCTTTCATTCTAGTCGGAGGAGAAATTACCAAACGTCTAGCATTCCCTCACGCTTGGCGCCAATGAGTTTTTTATTTGTTTGATTTGAGAAAAAGACTATGCCTTCGCCATATGGAACATTAATAATAAGTCAAAATAGCATGGCATTTTAAGTTCGATATGAACAAACCTTTTTGTTTTTCTATAATATGAAATTATATATCGAGATAGGAGTATGAAACAAAGATTATTTCCGATTTAATATTCTATGATATTTTATTTTGGAGTGGAGGTATGTTTCAGCGTCACAAACGATTTTTCTTACACATCAGAAGTGCCTCTCTGAAATTTATGTTTAAAAAAAAAAGAAGATCTTTTACCCTAGGATCGGGTCAGAAAAAACATTGGGATTGCTCAATTAAAGATTAGATAAATAAGAAACATATAAAGCAACGGAACCATCATAGTATTTTTGACTTCTACGAAAAGAAGGATGGTAAATGGATAATTCAGGAATCTGATCGGTATCGAATCAATTCTATTTTTACCGAGTCTCTATGTACCGTTCTTTCGCGTACGGAAGAGAAAAGTCAAGTCCATTGGGAGCCGTATGCAAAGTACAAAAGATGCCTGTACGGTTGTTCAATTCTATCTTTTTTGTTCTTTTTACTTACCTTGTACCTTGAACCGATTTTTTTAAGATAGAGAAGCCATTCATTCATTATGGATAGTCTAAAATCAGGGTTATGATTCACCAACCTGCTAGTTCTTTTTATGAGGCACAAGCAGGGGAATTCATCCTGGAAGCAGAAGAATTACTGAAACTTCGCGAAACCCTCACAAGGGTTTATGTACAAAGAACAGGTAACCCTTTATGGGTTGTATCCGAAGACATGGAAAGGGATGTTTTTATGTCAGCAACAGAAGCCCAAGCTTATGGTCTTATTGATCTTGTGGCAGTAGAAAATACGGGGGATTTCTCATAAATTAATTGCGGATTCTATCCGCACAACAAACAAAGCGTAATTTGAATTTTCCGTCAATTTAGATTCAATATTTTAAATTAATCGAGTTAAAATATTTAGTCAATTGAAGGGAAAGATTTCAGAATTATTAGGTTAAGATCGATCTAAACCAGCCATTATAATCCGATCATATAAATATACGATTCAAGATGCCAACTATTAAACAACTTATTAGAAATGCAAGACAGCCAATCAGAAATGTTACGAAATCTCCCGCTCTTAGAGGATGCCCTCAGCGTAGAGGAACATGTACTAGGGTGTATGTGCGACTCGTTTAGATCATGAGCTCGAACAATTAAACTAACTGTTCCAGTCTCGAGAACCAGTACGAATGAATAGAGAGACTCAATAGAATAGAAAACGGAAAGAATACTGTTTACTATCCAACAATAAAAAAATATCATATCCCTCTATTGATTGTGTATAAATTTTATGGTTTCTGTTGGTGCAAATCCAATCACCTCAAATTGAGATGAAAATCAATTCTCCATTGGTAGCAACAAGTTATCCATTAAGCGGGGAAACGATATTTAAGAAACCAAAGTATTATACTCCTATTCTTGAAATAACGGACTAACAGGGTCAGCTACCTAACCAACTTTCATAATTAAATGCCGTCACTGTATGGATAGCTCTCATTGTGAAAAGACCTATTACTATAAAATTCTTGGGTAGAGCCAAAAAGTGCGAACTGTACAAGTTACCAAAAACATTAATCAAATGGGATGGGAAAAAGAGCTCCGGTGTATAGAGAGGACCTCACCGTTTAAGAAGTAACCATAGAAACGAAGGAATCCACTATTTTTTTCTAAAAAATTGTGATTGGTTTTACAATTTTTTATCAGTCGAATTTATACATACAAACGAAAGACCCGACTGAACGAACTTAAAAATTGTGGTTGGGAAGGTTATTGCAGCAAAAGCCATTGGAATTTTTATTTTATATATCGGAATAATCCGTTTTGTTATTAATATAACCGGGGGAAAAAGAATGACTGAATGAACAGAAATCAATTAGTTGTTCATCAAAGTTTAATTTTATTAAATGACCAGAGTTAAACGGGGATATATAGCTCGTAGACGCCGAACAAAAATTCGTTTATTTGCATCAAGCTTTCGAGGGGCTCATTCAAGACTTACTCGCACTATTACTCAACAGAAAATGAGAGCTTTAGTTTCTTCCTATAGAGATAGAGGTAGACAAAAGAGAGATTTTCGTCGTTTGTGGATCACTCGAATAAATGCAGTAACTCGGGAGAACGAGATTTCGTCTAGTTATAGTAGATTGATACATACTCTGTATAAGAGGCAATTACTTCTTAATCGTAAAATACTTGCGCAAATAGCTATCTTGAATAAGAATTGTTTTTCCATCATTTCCAAAAAAATCATTAAATAATAGATTTTTCATATTAGGAATGGTTGACAAAAAAAATTCCCCGGAGAATAAACTCCGGGATCACAGACTAAAAAAATTAAGATAAGTAGTATAAATAAACGAACACGTTTCAATAACAAAAAAGGATTTGATTTATTCTTCTCCTTCTCCATTTTTTTATTACAACACAATACAATAAAAAATTAAATACGAATTCTAATTAGAGTCTTTTTGAAAAACTTCACTGTTGAGTTAAGTTAATATTGAAGGTTTTTTAGCCAATTATACAGAGTATAGTATGCCTATTTATTTCGAGTTCTAGGACCAGTAGCTCTAGGGATCGACTCGGTTCTCTCAAATTGTTTCTCATTATTAAGAAAAGGTAACAAAGATAAAATACGAGCTTGTTTTATAGCAATAGTAATTAATCGTTGTTGTTTCAAGGTTAATCTATTCACTCGTCTAGATAATATTTTTCCTTGTTCACTAATAAATCGACTAATTAAACTCATGTTTCTATAATCAATTCGATCCCCCGATCCAATTGGGGGCAAACGCCTACGAAAAGATCGCTTGGTTTTATGAAAGGGTTGCTTGGATTTATCCATAGTTTAGTCCTTATCTTTAAAATCCTATTTCTTCATACATACCTTTTATATACGGACGAAATAGGGTTTTAGTTATCTAGTTATATATGTTATTGTTATATTCTATATATATGTTATATTCTACATTTCTGTATATATATTAATGTTCTAGTCTATAGTTATATATAGATATGTTGTTATAGAATCTTATTAATGTCTTTCTGTTTGTTACTTGAATGGAAAAACTAACTAACGGGCTCTGTTTATTTCTTGACTTCCACATGACTTGTATGCTTGTTACAATAGCGACAAAATTTTTTTAATTCTAATCGACCGGGTGTATTGTGTCGATTTTTTTGAGTAACATATCTAGAAACACCTGGAACTTCCTTAGTGGCACCTTTTTCATTTCTGCCACAACTGGTACATTCTAAAATAACTCTGACTCTGACATCTTTACCTTTGGCCATGGACCTCCTTTGATTTGGATTTTGGACCGACTCAACTCTTCTCTTTTCAACCCGAACCGAAGAAGAAGAAAGGAAAAAATTCAATAGAAATTACTGAAATTTCATTTCTAAAGTTTTCATTATAACGTAATATAATAATTAACTAATACAACTTTTTCTAACTCTAGATAGATATAGATTTTTTGTAGTCTAATCAATCGGACATAATTTATGTATTTTATCTTATCTTAGTTTTATTTTGTTTTGTCGAAACTGTCTGTCTCTTAGACCCCTAAGTTCAATGCTACTAATAGAATTCTATCTTAGACAACCAATCAGATGCCGTAACCTTTTAATCTTTAGATTTTGTTACTGTTCTAAATAAAGGAAAAGAAAGGGTGCTGAGATAAATTAGTCACAGAGACCCGTTTGTATCTAGAATTTCCTTGATTTTTTTCTGATATCAATAACTCGAACTAGAATTAAAAAAAAGGGAATAACAAGGCATCCGGAAATAAACGATTAATTTCTATTAATAAACCTGCTAAAAGAGCAAACCATAGAGTACTCAATACAGGTGCCACAGAGAGATATGTTTTTAGATCTTGCATTGAAAATTCTCCTTCTTTAGTTTAGTGTAATACATGTATAATTAGATGCTGAAAGTAACTTAAAGATCGCTCGTACTTTTATGTTATGCAACATTTCTACCTAAGTAAAAAGTCTATGTGCAATCAGCGAGTAGACGGTACTTCCCTAGAAAACAGAAAAAAAGATCCCCTCTTCCTCAAGATCAACACAAAATTGTCACTCTTTTTGTACTTATAGATCATTTCAGATTTATATAGTTTATTATATCTTATGTATATGAAACAAAAAATAACTAAGAAATGGCAAGACAATTTTATGATATGATAAATAAAGAATTAAATAAAATTTAAATAATAATGTGGAAAAGAAGGCAGGGCTTTTGTACAATGACACTGTACAACAATTGAAAAGGGATGTAGCGCAGCTTGGTAGCGCGTTTGTTTTGGGTACAAAATGTCACGGGTTCAAATCCTGTCATCCCTACCTATTACTCCTCCTATGGGCAGTAACGGGGGATTAATTGAGAGCGCTTAGAATTAGACATAATCTTTCATTTTAGCCTACTCTATGCATCTAAGATTTTTTTTTATTTAAGCTAAGCGTACAAAAAAAGGAATTATTTTCCTTAGAGTTGTATCTTCTGTCATAAGAAAGCGCTCTTAGTTCAGCTCGGTAGAACGTGGGTCTCCAAAACCCGATGTCGTAGGTTCAAATCCTACAGAGCGTGACTATCTTCTTTGTTATAGAACAATAAACTAACTTGAAAAGTTGAATTACAACTGCAATTTGACCTCCTGCAAAGAGGAGGTCAATCAAAAAAATTTTAAAATTTACTTAATCAATCAAAGGTCCAGCTGATCACCCCGTCTGTATTGTAAATACGCCGTTACAAATAATCCTGCCAAAGTAATAGGAATTAGACCTAACACAATTCCAAATAGAAGAACTTCAATCATTTCGATTTATTTTTTGTTTATAAGTAAAGGAAAAAAGAGAGGTACAAGTTATTCCTAAATATTAACTGAATGGTACGTGAATCTCAATTACCTTATTTTGCCAATTCACATGGAGAAGAACTTTAGAATATTTGAAATCTCATAAAAATAGTCAGTTTTTTATTCTTGACTCAGTTAACTTCAAATAAGACGTATTTTGTTCAAACCAATGAAAAGCACTGAGGTTATAGTTGAAGCAGCCAAGAGAAAACCGAAATAACTAGTTATAGTAAGCATGAACCACCCAAACAAAATATATTTTTTTGCTACATATACTCATAAAACATTTACCTAAGCTTCTATTTTTATTTGCAAGATACACTAAAAAAAAATACCAATAGAATACAATTAATTCAATTTCAAAATTCTGGATTCATCAGTCATTATAAACAATACTAAGAAAGATAGGATGACATAGAGATAAAAAAAAGAAAGATTGAATTTTGTGAATCTAAATTAATTTAATATTATCCTATAATTATGAATCGACGATTCATTGTGCAACTCGTACGTTAATGCTTGAACTCATTCATTTATTTTTAACTCATTAGATTTAGCAGGAAGCAATTGACCAGAACATAATAAATCAAATATATATCTCCAATAAGAAGATAAAAAAGAGATTCAGAGAAAAAGATATTCTATGATAGTCTTAATAAAATAACATTTTTGACTAGATTTTATATTGGGGGGTACAATTAGGAGTTTCCACTACAATATCTTTTGAGATTCTAGATTCTTTTTGACATAGACTATTAGGTAGTTGGATCATTAGATTCTCCTTCTGGTTCGGTCGAAAAGGAACCTTTCCTAAAGGTTGCATTAGAAATAGAGATGTTTATAACTATTGGCTTATTTGTTCTCTTCATTAACGTCTATATCTTATTCTTTTATAGTCTATTGTATGACACATCCACTTTTTGAAATTAACTAACGT